TTCCGTCTTCCTCTTTTTAGTATAAAGCGAAATGAGAATAATGAGAATCGTAGTAGTAGTTCCACGCCCCCTCTCGCCCCTTAAACCAACCAAAAAGGGGAAGGCGCTTTCCGAAAACGATCAAGGCAGGGATTTCCGGTAGTCATCTATCGCGACAATGGATCAACCCGATTTCCAAGCTAGAATAAAGAAAAAAAAATAAAACTTGGAAGATTACCCTCAAAAAAGCACTTTCTCATTATTGCTAATAATATAAGTGGCTCTCTTTCTTCAAGTGAGAGATCGGATCGAAAAACCATCGCCAAAAAGTGCCTTGACTTTACTAAGGCCGGTCACCGTTGGCTAAGAACCTTTCCTCACTTTTGTGTTCAGTGAGGATATCGAGATTCTCTTAAGATAAAAGGTAGCCCTTTGTCACGAGCTGGACTCGAACCAGCGCGTCTATAGGTAAAAAAATACCATATAGATTTCAACCTCACACTGATCGTGACTTTGTTTACCCGGTTCGCCTCTCTTACTTATTTATAATGACTACGTCCGGGGCACATATAGTGCTAGAATCCCCCTCCTCCCGTAATATTAGTTAAGACGGCTACGGCTTGTAGGTGAAAGTCACTTGTGATCCCATTCACATAAACATCTCTGATTGCATTAGAGAGAATAGGTAAGTTTTGTGTATCAATGATCTCATCGCAAAAAGCGGGGAGGGTCCAATTATTGGGTAGGGGAGAATTTCTAAGGTTCATAAGTTCTGAAACTTTTGCATAGAGGCAGTTCTTACCAGAATCTACAGCACGCTGACACAGGGCATTAATTTCAGGGTTTTCTTCCCTATGATTCCACATAAACTGTGCTAAAGCAGAAAAAGAATCATAAAAGGAAATGAGCGTTTGTCGTCTGTCCATTTTTCTCTTTTTACTTAATTTTTCACTTCTTCCCTTTTTTAGGAAGCTTTTTTCTTCTCTCTTCTGGATGTGGGCCAGGTTTTTCCGGGAACAGTTCGTGGGATTTCTTCTTTATTCCTCTGGTGAGGAGCGAAGCGAAGGGGGTCCTAAATGGGCTCCCGAGAGCAGCGTCCCCAAGAGCAGCGCAGTTACGGGGTCCTGTATAGGCTCCCGAGAGCGTCATATCTAAGAGTTCGTTTTTCAGGTGTAAAAAATGGCTGTTTCGGGGCAAAGCGGCGCGAAGGGGGCCCTTGATAGGCGCCCGAGCACAGCTTTTGAGTTGTTGTGGTTTCTTTTCCGGCTGTAGCTTGTAGCGCACAACCACTTTACCGGTGAAATGAAAGACGGAGGAAATGGGATTCGAACCCATGATACAATCTTCTTGTATGTCGATTTAGCAAACCAATGCCTTAAGCCACTCAGCCCGCCCACCTCAATAGCTCAGCGGTAGAGCGGTCGGCTATTGAGCGCAAGCTTATGTCTCTGACCCGGGGCGGGGTACTTCTCATGACCTGTCCACGAAGGCTTCGCAAACAGAGGAGCCGGAACCCTTAGTGGAGTATCGCTTATCGGAGTGAACTTTCATAAGGCAGTTCAAACACAGTGAAAGAAAGAGATCGAATCGCATTTCTAGCTTAAAGTAGGACTGGAATAAGGCTGTAGCTTGAACTGGCTTGCCTTCTTAGACTAGACAGTGGCAATAGTGGGCCCAATTAGCAAATTCCACTTGGCAAGACTTTGGCTAAGTTCCATTCGTACCGATCACAAAGGAAGGAGAGATTGGTACAAAAATCATTTTAGAGCCCACCCCTTCATAAGTTCAGGAATGGTTTAAGGCTTGAGGCGAAGACTGTCTCATCATCGTCATCATTGCTTGCCATCATCTTCGTAGTTGGGATCACTAGTCGGTCGGTTGAGAGAGAAAGCCGGACCGTAGGTTTGAAGATTCGGTTGGGAAAGAGTACAGTCAAAGGTTCGAAAGAGCGGGCAAGAATGACTTAGATAAGGGGAGAAAACTCCCTTTTCAATCGGTCTTGAAGGCCTCTAGATCAGAATCCAGGTGAAGAAAGGGGGATCCATTTCATTCCATATAACAAATCAAATCTTCCTGCCCGTTGAATTGAACTAGCTAGCGCTGGCGCTTCATTCCACCTTTAGATTTAGACAGTTCTTAGCGAACAGCTGAAAGGAAAGGATCGGTAGGGGTGGTTCGGTAGGCGAGGCTCGTTGAGACCTTAGCCAAAGACGAGAATGGAAAAGAAGAAATGAAAGAAGAGAGAGAGCGGGAAGTGGTCAGCAGACAGCCGATATGGTAACATTTGAGAAGATTCGAGTTGCCACTTTCTCCTTAACGTCTGGAACGCACATGACTTGAAACTCGAGTTTAGGCTTTGGGAAAGGAAAGAGATCACCTGGCCTGTTAAGAAATCAGGAATCGAGTGGCCGGTTCGCTTCATTATTCACTCCTGTGAAAAGAAAGGCCCTATCTTTTACTAGTCTTCAACAAGGTCCAGGTTTGACATGGAAGCGCGATACGAAGCTCCAAGGAATGTCAGTAAGGTAATCCACAATAGATCCAGTGCGCTCGACAACATACTCTTTAGAAGGAGTAGTGATGAGCGAGTTCTTTTGCGCTTCTTTGGGAAAAGGGAATCACTTTTTTGTACCTGAACCTATAAAGCACGAGCCATTTTCTTTTAGTTGTGATCGGGCCGTACCAGCCATAATGAATATTGGGATGTTGGACATCCTGTGATCAGCGACAATCTAGATGTCAGACTGGTGACGTGGAGTAGACCCATTAAGGGAATGGTACGGGCAGGATTGCATTCCCATTTTTTTTAGGTATGAATCACTTCACGGTAGAGAAGAGTATTCACTACGACACATACCTTGACCATAGATCGAGTGTAGGGCAGCGGGCAGAGGTTTGTCGATCTGCAGCTCTCGACTTCGTAGTGCCAGCTGTAGGGCTAGGTCACCTAAAATATGTAAGTGTGGGCCCTGTTCCACAATCTCAAAACTAAAACCAATATCAGCCGAAACAGCTGTAAAAAATCTGGTGTGTCACCTCCCTGCCTACGATCAAACCGATCAAAGCGAATTGTCTGAACAGAATCTCATCAATGATTCATGGGGTACACTCCTACCTGCATAGAATGAGGAGGAAAGGGGCAACTATATATACGATATTTGTGGAAAACAGATCTGATTTCCTTCGTATGCTCTAACTGCCCTAAGGTAGCCGGGGACCGGGTGAAGCAGTCTCGAATGCCTTCTGTAGGGCTAATGTCAGCCTTCCTCCTTATGGGGCTACTCTGAGATGCCCGCTTTCTCTACTAGCTCATCAACTCCTGTCCTAGGGCAATACATACTCCCACCAGCTTTTGAAGGAAGGGAAGGTAATGTTGAAGTTGAAAAACTTCGAATCCTTGTTGCGTTCTCGCTTTATTACTTGGGACTTTCTATTACTGTTGAAGAAAGTGGCAACTCCACTCACTGCTCATCAATAGGCGTAGTAAGACTATCCGACATGGGAACATGGGAGCGTCGGTAAAAATGGGCTTTTTTGCGGGAAAAACGGCAAATAGTTAAAATAATTCATATTCATATTTAGAAGAGAACTTAGTGATCCAGTCCGCCTACGAGAGGCAACTTGTGATTCACCCGGGTGCCCACCCCTCATGCTACCTACAATCTTTGTTTGGTACTACGCATCTTCACGGAGAATTACATTTGTATTGGGACATGCATGAGCTCGACATCGTCAAAGCTCTCGATCAGTTGTTTAGCTGTAGAATGAAAAGAGCGGAGGTTCCAATGGGTTCTTCTTTCTTTCTTAAGGATGTTCTTGTTTCGGTAGAAGGGCATGAGAGTACTCAAGTGAGTGATAAATTGGGTACATACGCACACAAGCGTGTCCAAACTTCTTCACGAGGTCTTGTCTCCCACAACCTGTCTCAGACCTGTCTTTCTTCTCGGATGTCTCGACAGTCGTTTACTTGTTAAAGAGGGAAAGAGGGAAGAGAGCAGGAACTATACCTAGGTTATTGTTGAGAGGTATGAGTTGAGAGACTCCAGTCATTTCGTCTTATATGATATGGTTAGTTAAGGGTATTTATAGCGCACAAGCCTATCAATAATAATGATAAATATGACTTAACATGATTAGACACCATATGGATGATCTCTCAGGTCGAATGACTTGAAGAAATGGGGCAGGCAAGGGACAGGAAGAAGACATTTAAAGGCGCTCACAAGGCGCACAATAATAAGATGTAGGAGTAGAATGAGATTTTTTTGATCGAGTAAAGCGAAACTGGAAAAACGGAACCTGTTGCGGTCACCAGAGAGTGGCAGAACCTGTAGTTGCTGATGTATCCCCAACCAATCAGTCCGCCCTACATTGCCAACGCTAAAAAAATGTTATCGGAAATGGGGGTCGCATCGGGCAGGGAGTCTCGCGTCGGGGGTCTATAAAAAGGGGGCGATAAGGGAGGCGATAAGGAAGCACATAAGCAAGACGAATCCCTTGATTGGTAGAGGTCGGCTGATCTTCGAACAGATAGAGAAGAAGCTGAGCGCCACCCAAATTGGATGATCTCAAGGCCGATGTGCAAGATCCACTATCTGACTCTCTACTTGCTATAGGTCTATCGAGCCTGTCTTTCTTAACGCCGCATTGCCTTTATTTCCGAAACTTGGATTATTTGAAAGAGAGCGAGGGATCCCGTCAGTCCCATGCACTTCGCTCTTAACGTAGAATAGGGAGGTATAAATCTTTGCGATTAGGCTTAGCGGGGGTGCTACTCACCGGTCACAGATTGGAGCTATACTTCTCATTTTATGTATAGAAGAAGGAGGTCGGAATAAGGCCTTACCCAAATTTATTTAAAATAAGACCCGCCGGATCTTGGGATTTTCCCAGTCTCATGCTGAGGGGCCAGTAAGGTAAACAAGTACTCCTCCTTGCCGTAACTATTCTAATAAGAAGGTAATTCACTTCGAAATCCGCTTTTCACATATGTTGTTGGAGGAGATTCCATTGCATCCTTTAAAAGAGATTGGGTTGGTGCGAATTGGTACTAAGGTACCAAGATCGAACATAGAAAAGAGAAGGAAGCTTCCCCTTTGCCGATTTGACCAGGGCATCTGAAAGCTGTTTTGTGGATGTCTTCTTCAGCTATGAAGATTGGGTTATATATAGAGTGCCCATCCATGAAGGATAGCAACTCATGACCAGCAGCTGAGTCAATCAGCGCATATCCGCCGCTCGTTGGCCTCTCTCCCCACGCTAGCCTTTCTTCACGAACGCTTTATGAGCGGAGTCAGGAGATAAATCGAGGTGAAAAGAACCCAGGTTATTTCATATTAACATTATACCGCTCATCCTAAGTTTGTCATTTTTTTAGTATTTTTTTGGTAGTTTACAAGTTTTTGACTAGGCTTTTGAACCACAAGTTATTACAGAATCTTGCTTGAACATGAATATTGGCCCAGTCAGTAAGGCGACATTTGCGTCGATCACAGATGATCTCACTCAATCTTATCAATTCACCAATTTCCTCATTTCTTGTTATTGGTTAGCGAGCGGAGAGATGTGACGCAGAAGGAGGTCTGGACTCCTACTCTTTAGCAAAGAAGGAAGGTTGGTCGTAGATCATGGAATTTCTTGTTAAATTAAAGAGAATTGACCGTCGCTGAGCATATGACAGGGCAAGACAAGATCTCCCATTTCAGAGTTATCTGAGCCAAAAGCCCATTCACTTATTACTCCATTCATTCGCAAGTCACTTTCTTCTTGCTTCTTTTTCCAAAGATGAATTTCTTAATGATAGTTGGTTGTATTCACCAATCAATAATAGCCTGTTCTACAGCAGGATTCACCGCATTTTATATGTTTCGGGTGGATCTATTTACTGACTTTTGAGGGTCATTTAAAGGTTCATTTTCAAAATGATAGTGGCAAAAAAAGACCCCGTTCTATTCTTTTTCATTCGATCTTTATGAGGGATCTGGCTGATCATCCATCGGTCTGTGTACTTAATGTGTGGTAGATATCGAGGCATTGTTCACTTTCCTCTATCTATGGAACAGCTTTCGTTAGGTCCTTTGGCTGACAGCAGGCGGTATTGGTTCGAATCGAGGGCACGGTGTGGGTAGTCTCAGTTGGGGATGGAAGGAGCTAATGGCCTTAATAATCTCTTACTAGATGTTAATGAGTATTACCTTATAGAACTCCCATCTGAGGAAATGTAAGGGTCTAATTCGCGATGGACACTTCTCGGGTATTTTGGTTTGCCACTGCTTCACACCAGTCCGGTGCAGGCTCTGTAAAGGTTCGGCGGAGGTTCTCAATCATCGCCTAAGCTCTGTCAGCTCGGTCTGTAGGTGTAGGCCATCAGTTCGTATCATTTACAGAAGAATCTGTCTATCATACAACCAGGGATGGGTCTTCATGGGCTGATTGGTGGCTCTGTCATTAACATAGAATATAGAAGCACAATCCGAGCTTCCGGGATCCGAGATAACAGTCTAATTTGGAGATCGGGATGCTTAATCGGCACACTATACTAGGAAAGAAAAAAGCGAATTCCGATCCATCCATTTGGTCAGGAATGGAGGGCTTCGCAGAATAAGGCAAATGAGCCTCTCTTCTCCGCTTCCAAGAAGGAGCTTCAGCGATTGATCGGCCAGGTCCCATCATCCAATCCACAAAAATGATCTTCTCATTTCATCGGCAAACCAATGAATTGCATTGATTAAAGGTCTTGCTCTCAATCTGAATTGACAGTGCGTTCCCTATATGAGGGAGGTAGTGTAGGAATGGTGGGCCGAACCTCATGAGTTCGGGGAAAACTTCCGGGTAGAGCTTTCAAGGATCTCTACTCGTACGCTGGTATACTTTGATCCTTCCTACTACCATCCGCTCCATCTCATAGCTTGCGTGATCACTTGCTTGGCCTCAGAGCTGCTCCGAAGAAAGGAAGTTTAGGCTTACATCGAATGATTAATGTGGATTAATATTACAACAGCACACAGGGACTACATTGTTGCTGTTCTCTTCATGCTATGAACTTCCCACAAAGATTTATGGATTGGATCTATATGTGTATTTCTACTCCCTCCTTATCTGTGGCAACACGTGACAGGCGAAGTGGCTATTTTAGGAGTGAGAGAGGGATTCGTCAAGGTCTATCAGCCTTATTGTTTTTTCTTATGTATGGAAGGGCTTAATGGGCTGTTTAGAGAGGAGAAAGCTTCGTGCAACTTTCTAAAACCCCGTCTTCTCTTTTTGTCCAAAATGGCATTTATTTCCTTTACTAACTGAGCTTGAAGCGAGTTTCTTACTCAGCAGTACTAGTAGAATAGAGTGCTACTACAGGAGGGAGAAAGCTACTCGATCTGCTAAGCAACCAAGCTACTCTATCCATCTATCCATATTGGCTAGCCCTCTTCCTGTTTTCGAGAGAACGTATTTCATTCTGGAGAAAAAGCATACGATCTCGTATGAGATTTGGATCGATAGCTGGCATATGTTCCCAGAACGCACCCAGCATTTGCTCTCGTTGGAGCTTCTCGTTTTCCACCTGACTTCTTGCTCAATTCTCTCAAGTCTTATAGTGAGATCCATGGCTACTCAAAGCTCTTTCTTGCCGACTTCTAAGTTTGGCCCCGTCTCTATTTGGCAAAGGTCGCCTGGGTTTTTTTATTGCATGAAAAAAAGAGGAAGCATAGACAAGAGCAAGAGCAACGGTTTACTCGGTTGAAGCAATAGAGGCATAAATCAAGCTAGCAGCAGACCTCGTGGCAAAGCTATAAGTCACAAATTTTATATCAATAGAAGATCCCGTGCCTGCAGGATAAGCTTACCCCACAGCATAACAGTGAGAAGCACCAATTGAGGTTTTTCCGGAACCACCAGCAGAGAAAGCAGCGGAAAGGAAGGTAGCAGTAGTTTAAGAATGTAGCTGACTAAGTTCCAGCAGCGAATTCAATGGCAAATCTAGGCGTGGATCGAGATTTAGTCCATGTTCGAGCGCATGCATTAAAGCCAGAAGCAAAGGTAGAGGTAGCGGGTTCACCCGTTGATTCAGAACCAACAATAGTTGATTGCATACCCAGTTGTCCTCGTTTACTTAGATTCAGTTGGAGCTCAAAAGCTTGTTTCAACATCCGAGGCAATTCGAGTACCGGAGCTCGCAGCAGAGCCTGTGGCAAAGGCAGACTTTTTGGTTAAATTTCCAGTTTCAGTTCGAGAACCAATGCCAGTGGATCCCACAAAGGTAAAGGTTGGAGCAAAGATGGCAGCAGCTGGAGCAAGCATAGTAGGTAGCTAGAGCATAGGCAGAGACAAAGCAAGCGCCAGGGTGGGAGGAAAAAGAAGGAAGCTGAGAAGGGCAAGGCAGGGAAAGAAAGGCATTACCAGAAGGAAAGTAGTCCAACTCAATGTCTTACGCATCAGTGGCATTTGAATGAAAGCAGTAAGTCAGTGGCCAAGAATCATCGATTTTGGAGTTACCGGCTCAAGGCAGCTCATGGGAATTTCTTTAAGTAAGAACGATCCCCAGTGTCATCCTCTTCGTCTTCTCGAAAGGAAGCGAGTGACGAGAGGGTAGCAAAGAGAGGACCACTCTTTAGTAAGATAGCAGCCAGAGTAGAACTTATTCTCTCCATTCAGAGAGAGTAGAGCCCATTCCTTCATATGCTTACAGTAGTATAAGGAGTCCGTTCGTGCCTTCCCCCGGAAGTCACTTCACTCATGTATGTATAGTGCATACGAGAACTCTTATAAGTGTTGGTTATAGTTCTTATCTCTAGTTGAGTTAACTGAGTGGTCTTCCGCCCACTAGTAGTAGGGACTTTTTTCACCTTTACTTAAGGCAAGCCTATTATATTAGAGTCCGTATAAGTAAGGTAAGGTACGCCCTCCCTTTTCTATTAGGGAAGCTAATCACTTTTCCATCGTCTGGCATTGGCTTAGTTCATTCTCCACGCGGGAGGCCTTACGCGACATTCACAAGCTAGCCCTACTTATGATTATGATGGGGTAACTAACCTATAAAATGGTCTTTCTATTGTATGGGCGAATTATCTTAAGGAAAGCTTTCTGGCTCTCGTGTGAGCTAAAATACCTTGCTCAGAGAGAGACCCGGTAGATGTGTGCATCAGTACAAGGCTAGAAAGCGAAATAGATAGGGGATTACCCGGCTTGTTCTTAGATAGGGCAAGTGCTCTAAGAGTGAAGCTAAGGAAAAGGAGTAAGCCCTATTCACAGCGTCTGCTCTGCCTCTATCATCTACGTCAATTTGTGATTCCCAGCCAAGGAGGCGCGAAGGTTTCTTTTATCGGCCGATTCCCCTTTCGTCATAAGGCGTAGGGCTCTCTTGGAAAGTCATCCGATCCTGCACTACCTTTCCTTAGCCTAGGAATGCACTTTCTCCAGAACCGGAAAGGTGCCCCACAATATAGACTATTAGCCACAAGTGGGAGTCTTCTATCAGTTTAGTACTCTCCGTTCTCGCTTTCTTCAACAGTAAGGACTTACACCATCCGGGGACCGGCTTAGGCTTTCGCGAAAGCACCTTTTGGCGGAGGCTTCTCATCAACTGACTCTTACTGAAGATTAAGAAAGAGATAGAAAGAACTCTTCTAAAGCACTGACTTCTTCCCTTTCCCTACGCTCGTGCCTTCCCCAGAAAGCTCAGATGCGAAGAAGGGACCATAGCCCTAGTTCGGGTTCGGTGCGATAGGATGAATAAACCCGAAAGCATTGATTGAGGGTCTCCTCTTTCCTTTCTTTCTAATCCGAATCAAAATCCATGTCGCCCTCCCTAACCCTAGTTACTTTAATATCATACCTGGAAAGAGTCAACGTCAAGCCAGAGCTAGTCTAAGAGCTAGCGATTCTCACCCTAGGGTTAGGTATCATAATAGAGTCAAGTAGGACAGAACGATTAGCTTAGCAGTGAACAAGAATCATTCAATCAGCTCCAGAGCTGGGAGTTCTCCTTCTTCTTTTGCTATTTCAAATAGGAGGTCTTATGAATCGAATG